CAAATTTATTTTAGGAAAGGGATTAAACAAAACGGGATCCAAACTAAAAATACAAGAACAAAAGCACAAAGGCAAATTTTGTCATCTATTTTATATCGTTTTGGCGGCATGGCCGAGCGGTAAGGCGGGGGACTGCAAATCCTTTTTCCCCAGTTCAAATCCGGGTGTCGCCTGATGATAAACAAAAGAATCGAAATAACTTATTCTGTTTTGATAACTTGCTAGGTTTTTTCCAGCCGCAGCAGGCGGAGGAAAAAGGCTCTGGATACTTGCTTGATTCTAAGTATCTGGGGTTTTCTGTTCTATAAAATGTCTTCAATTAAGCTTTAAGGAAAGATTCGAGTCGTGAAAAAAAAAACGGGTCAATTTTTATATGATAGTCCCTCCACTAATAATGTAGTGTCTACCGGCTGGGTCTTGAATTAGATTGATAGGGGAGAGAAAATCGAATTCAATTTTGAATTGCGGAAAGAGCAGAAGATACTTTGTATACATACTCATGAAAGTTTATGAGTACTCTGGCATTCAATCAATAGTAATTTGATTGAATGTCTAATTAGTTTTTAGTTTAGTTATTTTTACTTATTTCTATTTATTAGATAGAAAGATTAACGTTAAAAAGTAAAGTACAAAAAGAAATTTTTACTTTTCAAGAACCTCTAGTCAAGAGCATAATAATACGTCTTCGATTGGGTCATAGGGCAAATTGTAGATGGTAAGATTTATATCAAATAAAAAAGAAAAAAAAAAAGGGGTATTCAATATATAATGATCTAGCTTGATTTTATATATAGTTTTTTGACTTAATGAAAGAAAGGCGACAAAAGTAAAGAATGGGTCTTATTATTATGACATGTTATTAACATTCCTTTGTTACTTCTGCTACTTCAAAGGCTATCTCTGCGTATTTTGCTTTGGCTTAATGTTTTCCGATTATACTAGAAATCTTATAATTATAACAATCGTTCTAATTGGATTTGGATTTATTGAATTTTTTCATCAATGGTGTTGGATCAGAATCCCCTTTTGACTATGTGATAGAAACTCTACTATTATTAGTGAACAATAATTGAATAATTCCTTCATAGAGATCGAGGACAAAACCCACATGGATATAGTAAGTCTCGCTTGGGCTGCTTTAATGGTAGTCTTTACATTTTCCCTTTCACTCGTAGTATGGGGAAGAAGTGGACTCTAGACGTACTAATAATTAAGTTTAGGAATCAAACTGGATCCGTTTTTTCTATAGATCGTTCTGTTCTCCAAATACTTTAGTTTTAATTTCACTTTTATTTCTTTATTGATTTGAATCTTTCTTTCAATGGATCTCGTAATTCATGGAATTCATATTAAAAAGAATCTGAAATCGAGGAAATACAATCGGAAGAGTAAAAACTGTCTTTAGGATTCTTTCAGATTGATTGGAATCAACATAAATCAAATAGAAATTGATGAAGCAAAGAAATAGAATTGGGACATAACACTATGGACATTATAATTATATATAGAATTTCTATCTATATATATGAAGATAATAGTGTTGATTGATATATATTAAACTAACCTGTATCTTCATACAACAAACTTTATATAGTACAATACCAATACTAGACAGTATGGTAGAAAAAAAAATTCTACCATACTATCTAGTATCTCATAGATTACTGTTTTCATAGAATACTGCTGAGTATAAGTCGATCATTTCATTTAAAACGCGCAATTGAAAATCTTTTCTTTTATTTCTTCGCTAAAATTATTGATAAGAACTAAAAAGTCCCAAATTGAATTTTTAATTCAAATTAATCACTTTGACTTACTGTTTTTACGTATATTATAAGTAAAAAAGCAGTAGGGACTAGAATGAACAGTGCAGTAGCAATAAATGCGAGAATATTTACTTCCATAATTTTGTTATTTCATTTTTCTTTAATTCGCAATAACTCGGGATTTAATCCCATAGAGATGATCAATCTTTTGGCTGTAAATTCAATGGGATTAATATGAATTACACTCGATGGAATCGAATCGGATCAATATCATGAATAAGAATATCTGACAAATTGATTCATCGTCAAGAATTGAATAGTATAAACACAGGAAGATCCTTTATACATACTATACCGAATTCCAACGTAAATTCCTGAGACAATCAAAAACACCTTTAATTTTATTTAAATTTCAATTTTTCATTCTTTTTCATCGTTTCTTTTTTGTGTCAAAGGGATACAAATAGTATAATTTCATTCCCAACAAGAATTCTTTTTATTTTTGCATTTCTTCTATTGTTTGTTTGGATTTGTTTACAACGGCGGTTTGATGATACTTCATCAAATGATTGTACAGGGCAAGCACTAGTTTATTTATAGAAAAGAAAGGATGAATTGCTGTAGTTTTTTAGTGGATTTGGATACATCGGGACTGACGGGGCTCGAACCCGCAGCTTCCGCCTTGACAGGGCGGTGCTCTGACCAATTGAACTACAATCCCAAAGAAACGAAAT